AAGAACTTTTTTGTTAATAGCTCTAGCAATTTTTAGAAGAAATATTCTATTTCCCTCATTGATAATAGCTAAGAATATTGTTCGTATGTTATTATTGCAATTTCCGGAATGGTCTGAGGATTTCCAAGATTGGAAGAGAGAAATGTATCTAGTAGGCACCTTGAATGGTCTTCAATTTTCCAGCACGCAATTTCCTAGAAGTTGGTTAAGAGAAGGTATTCAGATAAAAATACTATATCCTTTTCATTTAAAACCTTGGCACAGATCTGAGGTACGACCCTCTGATAGAGATCTAATGAAAAAGAAAGAAGAAGATGATTTTGATTATTGTTTTTTAACAACTTGGGGAATGGAAGCGGAATATCCTTTTGGTCCTCCTCGAAAAACACGTTCCTTTTTTGAACCCATTTTTAAAGAGATAAAAGATAAAATCTCAAAATTGGATTTTATAGTTCGAAGAGTTTTAAAAGAAATACCAAACTTTGTTGTATACATCTCAAAAGAAGCAAAAGAATTTTTTAAAAAAGCAAAAGAATTTTTAAAAGAAGCAAAAGAATCTTTATTTGTAAAACCAATAAGACAAGTAAGAAAAGCACTTTTAATTTTCCAAAGTTTAAACGCAAAGAAATTTATACCGAGAGAAATATATGAATCAAGTGAAACGCAAACGGAAAAGGATTCTATAATCAGCAATCAGATAAGTCAGGACTCGCTTAGTCAAATTGGATCTACAGATTGGACAAATTTTTTAATGGCAGAAGAAAAAATGAGAAATATGGTTGATAGAACAAGCACAATCATAAATCAAATAGAAATAATGGAAAAAGATAAAAAAAAAGTAACGCCAAGAACGAAAACAAGTCCTAACAAAAAAAATAATAATGGAGAATCACTCCAAAATATTTGGCAAATATTAAAAATAAAAAATATTCAATTAATAGTTAAATTACATTTTTTTTTGAAAATTTTCATTGAAAAAATATACATAGATATCTTTCCATCTATCATTAATATGCCCAGAATCTCTTTGATCGAATCAAGAAAAAAAATTATTGATAAATCCATTTACAATAATGAAAGAAATAAAGAAAGAATTAATAAAACAAAACAAAATCAAATTTCCTTTATTTCGACTATAAAAAAGGCTCTTTATAATCTTAGAAATAGTAAGTGGAAGTCACATATTTTTTTTGATTTATCTTACTTGTCACAAGCATATGTATTTTTGAAATTATCACAAACCCAAGTTATTCACTTGTATAAGTTAAGATCTATTCTTCAATATAATGGACCGTCTTTTTTTCTTAAGACTGAAATAAAGGATTTTTTTGGAAGACAAGAAATATTTCATTCTGAATTAAGACACAAGAAACTTCCAAATTTTGGAATGAATGAATGGAAAAACTGGTTAAGAGGTCATTATGAATACGATTTATCTCAGATTACATGGTCTAGATTAGACCCACAAAAATGTCGAAATGGGATCAATCAATGCCATACGTCTCAAAATAAAGATTTAAACAAACGGTATTCCTATGAAAAAGACCGATTACTTGATTACAAAAAAAAACAAAATTCGAAAGTATATTCATTACCAAATAAAGAGGATAATTTCAAAAAAAACTCTAAATATGATCTTTTATCATATAAATATAGTCATTCTGAAACTAAGAAGAACTCCTATATTTATAAATCATCATTAGAAGCAAATAAGAACCAAGAAAATTCCACCAGAAATAAAGAAAAATTTTTTAACATACTCAAGAATATTCGTATCAAAAATTATCTAGGAAAAAGTGATATGAAAAAAAGGAAATATTTTGATTGGAACATTCTCAATTTTTTTCTAAGAGAAAGGGTGGATATTGAGGCCGGGATCAAGACCGAGCATAACCATAATACAAAGATTAAGGTTGGACCTAATAAGGACAAAATAATTGATAAAATTGATAATAACAATAACGATCTTTTTTCTCTTCCGATTGATTCAAATTGCAATAACAAAAAGGACTTTTTTGATTGGATGGGAATGAATGAAAAAATCTTTGATTGGATGGGAATGAATGAAACATTTTTAAATTGCCTCATATCCAAATCGAGTCAGAAAGTTTTTTCCTTGCCAGAGTTTAGGATACTTTATCATGAATATAAAGAGAAACCTTGGTTTATCCCAAGCAAATTACTTCTTTTTCATTTGAATATAAATAAAAATTTTAGTGAAAATCAAACCATCATTAGTTTCAGACCATCAAATGAAAAAGAATATTTTGAATTAAAGAATCAAAACAATATTGCAAATTTTTTTTCAGAATTGGCGAAAGAAAGACGAAAGGCATTCTTTCGACATAACTACCATTTGCGTTTACAAGTAAGATGGGATGATGCTGTGGGTGACAAACCCATGAATAATGCCCGGATATGTGCTCTCCTGCTTAAGATGAGAAATCCAAAAAAAATGACTCTATCCTATATTCGTACGCAAGAAATGAATCTTAATTTA